AACTATCTATGGGGTATTGGGTATCAAAATTTGGATATTTATAGACGAAGAATGATATTTATAGACGAAGAATAAAAAACCTTTAGTTGACTTGTTTTTCTGTTTCGATGGAACGATGGAACAAAAAAATGGCAACCCTTTTTGATTCTTTTTTCCATCCAATCAATTCTAATTTTTAATCCCATAAGGTTTAATAAAAATTCAATTTACCTTTTGATATAATTGCTATGCTTAGTGTGTGACTCGTTGGTTTTTGTTAAAATTAAGACTAAAAAAAGAAAGTTAAAGTTATAGTACCAAGTATGAACTAAAAATTATAGAACTAATAACCAACTCATCGCATCACATTATCTGGATCCAAAGAAACAGTCAAGATATACTATTTTAGTCCTATCATTGGAGCAACTGAATTTTTTTGACATAAACAATTCATTAGATTTACTGTCAAACAAAATTAAAATACAAAAAAGAAAAAAGGATACCGGTAAATGGAAAGATGAGAGAAAGAAAAAAATGAATCTAATATAAAAGATATATAATTCCAATATGTAAGGTCTTTGAACATCTCATAAAAGAAAATGTAATTAAAGCATCAATAGAGATTCAAACAAAATTATATGATATGAATCTGTTCTATAGAACAAAAAAATAAGAGCTTAGAGCCAATAACGACTAAGGGGGTTGGTGGAAAAACAAAAGCTCCATTGTAGAATTCAGACCTAACCATTAATCAAGAAGCGATGGGAACGACGGAACCCATGAATACATAAGATTCACTTGAAAATGAATTCTGATAATTCATTGGAAAGGATGGCGGAACGAACCAGAGGACAATTCATATATTCTGAAAAATTATAAGCTAACTCTACACTCGAAATAGCTATTGAAAGAGTAAATATTCGCCCGCGAAAATTCTTTTTTTTTTCTTTTTTTTCATTTTCATATTCAATTGTTAAAATACGAGGAATTCAATAAAAAAAAAAAAAGAATAGAATAAAATATTTAGTAAACTAGATGAATCAAAAAGAATTCATTGATTCAGTGTATTATATTTTTACATATATATCTTAATTATTTATTATATATTATATAAAAATAGACATTTAAAAAATGAAATTTACATTTTTTAATTCGCGAGGAGCCGGATGAGAAGAAACTCTCACGTCCAGTTCTGCAGTAGAGATGGAATTACAAAGGACCCATCAACTATAACCCCAAAAGAACTCGATTCCGTAAACAACATAGAGGAAGAATGAAGGGAATATCTTATCGGGGCAATCGTATTTGTTTCGGAAGATATGCTCTTCAGGCACTTGAACCCGCTTGGATCACGTCTAGACAAATAGAAGCCGGGCGACGAGCAATGACACGAAATGCACGTCGCGGTGGAAAAATATGGGTCCGCGTTTTTCCTGACAAACCCGTTACAGTAAGACCCGCAGAAACCCGTATGGGTTCGGGGAAAGGATCTCCCGAATATTGGGTAGCTGTTGTCAAACCAGGTCGAATACTTTATGAAATAAGCGGAGTAGCAGAAAATGTAGCCCGAAGGGCTATCACAATAGCGGCATCAAAAATGCCTATACGAACTCAATTCATTATTTCAGGATAAGAATATAGAACTAAAGGAAATGGATCTTTTGGATAACACCAAGTGGAAGTTTTTTTGGACAAACAATATTTCTTTTTCTTTTTCACCTTTTGCATTTAGTTTTGCATTGAAAGAACAGATAAAAATAAAATATGATTCAACCTCAGACCCTTTTGAATGTAGCAGACAACAGCGGGGCTCGAGAATTGATGTGTATTCGAATCATAGGAGCTAGCAATCGTCGATATGCTCGTATTGGTGACGTTATTGTTGCTGTGATCAAAGAAGCAATACCTAATACGCCCTTAGAAAGATCCGAAGTGATCAGAGCTGTAATTGTACGTACCTGTAAAGAACTCAAACGCGACAACGGCATGATAATACGATATGATGACAATGCCGCAGTTATTATTGATCAAGAAGGAAATCCAAAGGGAACTCGAATTTTTGGTGCGATTGCCCGGGAATTGAGACAAAAATTTACTAAAATAGTTTCATTAGCTCCTGAGGTATTATAAAATGATAATCTAAGGCATTTGAATGAATTTCACTCATAGTAGATTGTGTATCACGTATATACCTTTCATTTTAAATTTTTTCATTTTTTAATTAAAAAGAAACTAATAACATGTTGATTATATCAAATTTTTGGGACACCACCGATTTTAGTTCATTATGGGTAGGGACACTATTGCTGATATAATAACTTCTATACGAAATGCTGACATGAATAGAAAAGGAACGGTTCGAATAGTATCTACTAACATCACCGAAAACATTGTTAAAATACTTTTACGAGAAGGTTTCATTGAAAATGCGAGAAAACATCAAGAAAGAGATAAAAATTTTTTGGTTTTAACGCTGCGACATAGAAGAAATAAGAAAGGGGCTTATAGAAATACTTTCTATTTAAAAAGGATCAGTCGACCTGGTCTACGAATCTATTCTAACTATCAACGAATTCCTAGAATTTTAGGTGGAATGGGGATTGCAATTCTTTCTACCTCTCGAGGTATAATGACGGATCGGGAAGCTCGACTAGAAGGAATTGGCGGAGAAATTTTATGTTATATATGGTAATCCCTAGAATATTAATATCCAAATTGGATCCAATATTTCCTATTTGGGAACAAAAAAAGAAAAAAAACGGCTTGTCTAATATCACTCCTCTATTAGTTGATACTTTAAGGGGGTTTTATCTGAAATGAAAGAACAAAAATGGATTCATGAAGGTTTGATTACTGAATCACTTCCTAATGGTATGTTCTGGGTTCGTTTAGATAATGAAGATCTGATTCTAGGTTATGTTTCGGGAAGGATACGACGTAGTTCTATACGAATCCTACCGGGAGATAGAGTTAAGATTGAAGTAAGCCGTTATGATTCAACCAGAGGTCGTATAATTTATAGACTCCGCAACAAAGATTCAAACGATTAAGCCGTTTTTCAACATTCCTTATTCCTTTCTACAAAAATAGAATTCAAGGTTCAAAATATCAAGAAACTTATTTTCTTCCAAAAAATAGATTCAAAATTAAAACTAAAGAATAACAAATATGAAAATAAGGGCTTCTGTTCGTCAAATTTGTGAAAAATGTCGACTGATCCGCCGACGGGGACGAATTATAGTAATTTGTTCTAACCCAAAACATAAACAACGACAAGGATAATCATTCTACTAAACTATATACTAATGATCTTTCTAAAATAATTGGTAAAATTTTTTATTGCTGAAAAAAAAAAAATGACGGATTTGTTTTGACATGAAATGGATATATCCATATATCTTTGAATCATATTTATGAGATGATAAAATATGGCAAAACCTATACCAAAAACAGGTTCACGGAGAAATGGACGTATTAGTTCGCGTAAAAGTGCACGGAAAATACCAAAGGGTGTTATTCATGTTCAAGCAAGTTTCAATAATACCATTGTGACTGTTACAGATGTACGAGGTCGAGTGGTTTCTTGGGCTTCTGCCGGTACTTGTGGATTCAGGGGTACAAAAAGAGGGACACCTTTTGCAGCTCAAACCGCAGTAGGAAATGCTATTCGTACAGTAGTTGAACAAGGTATGCAACGAGCAGAAGTCATGATAAAAGGTCCCGGTCTCGGAAGAGATGCAGCATTACGGGCTATTCGTAGAAGCGGTATACTATTAAGTTTCGTACGAGACGTAACCCCTATGCCACATAATGGCTGTAGACCTCCTAAAAAAAGACGCGTGTAGAAATAAGAATTGAAGGGATTTCAAGAGAAATAAATGATTCAAAGATATGATCAATTTTGTAAAATATTACTATGGTTCGAGAGAAAATAAGAGTATCTACTCGGACACTGCAGTGGAAATGTGTTGAATCAAGAACAGATAGTAAATGTCTTTATTATGGACGCTTTATTCTCTCTCCACTTATGAAAGGTCAAGCTGATACAATAGGCATCGCGATGCGAAGAGCGTTACTTGGCGAAATAGAAGGAACATGTATCACACGTGCAAAATTTGATAAAATACCGCACGAATACTCTAACATAGTAGGTATTCAAGAATCAGTACACGAAATTTTAATGAATTTGAAAGAAATAGTATTGAGAAGTAATCTATATGGAACTTGCGAAGCGTCTATTTGTGTTAGGGGCCCCAGATGTGTAACTGCTCAAGATATCATCTTGCCCCCTTATGTAGAAATAGTTGACAATACACAGCATATAGCTAGCTTGACGGAACCAATTGATTTGTGTATTGGATTACAACTCGAGAGAAATCGCGGATATCAGATAAAAGCGCAAAATAACTTTCAAGATGGAAGTTATCCTATAGATGCTCTATTCATGCCTATTCGAAATGTGAATCATAGTATTCATTCTTATGGAAATGGGAATGAAAAACAAGAGATACTTTTTCTCGAAATATGGACAAACGGCAGTTTAACCCCGAAAGAAGCACTTTATGAAGCCTCCCGGAATTTAATTGATTTATTTATTCCCTTTCTACATGCAGAAGAAGAAAACTTATATTTAGAGGACAATCAACACAAAATTTCTTTACCCCTTTTTACCTTTCACAATAGATTGGCTGAAATAAGGAAAAACAAAAAAAAAATAGCATTGAAATATATTTTTATTGACCAATTAGAATTGCCACCTAGGATCTACAATTGCCTCAAAAAATCCAATATACATACATTATTGGACCTTTTGAATAACAGTCAAGAAGATCTTATTAAAATGGCGGATTTTCATATAGAAGATATAAAACAAATATTTGGCACTTTAGAAAAACATTTCGTAATTGATTTAAAAAAAAAAAAATGACAAAAAATTGATTGAATTTTCCAGACTGGATCAAAAAAGGAATTCAATACAAAATTCAATTGAATAGATGTATCTAGGGAAAATTCACTTTGAA